AGCTATATACTGTGTCGTATCAACTATTTCCACGTAAGGTGGTGAGATGATATCTTGAGCAGTTACGTACCTAGGACCTCTAACACAAATGGATGCGTCTCTAATTTCATAGAGATTACTTCTCAATACAATTTCTTTCAAATTTAATAAAATTTCATGTACTGATTCTTCAATACCTACTACTGTAGAATATTCATGTGGTACCTTCTCAGATTTTGCACGTGTGATACATGTTCCTTCTATTTCTCCAAGTAAAGCCCTCCGCATGGATATACCTATAGTATCCGCTTGTCCTTTCATAAGCGGGGACAGAATGAAACGTCCATAATAAAGACGCTTACTGTCTACTCGTGATTCAACACACTTCCACTGTAGTGTTCGAGTGGATTCTGCTATTTCCTCTCGAACCATACTAATATTCTAATTTGATCAGATCATTGAATCATTTATTTCTCTTGATAGTTGTTTAATTCTTATTTCTACACACGTCTTTTTTGGGGAGGTCGACATCCATTATGTGGCATAGGTGTTACATCACGTACGAAACTTAATAGTATACCACTTCTACGAATGGCTCGTAATGCTGCATCTCTTCCGAAACCAGCACCCTTTATCATAACTTCTGCTCGTTGCATATCCTGATCAATTATTGTACGAATAGCGTTTACTGCTGCAGCTTGAGCAGCATAGGGTGTTCCTCTTCTTGTGCCTTTGAATCCAGAAGTACCCGCGGAGGCCCAAGAAACCACCTGACCACGTACATCTGAAACAGTTACAATGGTATTATTGAAACTCGCTTGAACATGAATAACTCCTTTTGGTATTCTACGTGCAGTCTTGCGTGAACCAATACGTCCATTCCTACGGGAACCAATTCTTGGTATAGATTTTGTCATATTTTATTATCTCATAATAATGAGTCAGAAATATATGTAAATATACGGAGATATCCATTTCATGTTAAAACGGATCCCTTATACAATACAGGGATTAGAAAGAAAGTTCTTTTTTTTTTTTTAAGGATTACCCTTGTCTCTGTTTATGTCTCGGATTGGAACAAATCACCATAATTCGTCCACGCCTACGAATCAGTCGACATTTCTCACAAATTTTACGAACGGAAGCCCTTATTTTCATATTTATCATTCCTTTACCCCTGAATCTATTCCTTGGAAGAAAATGAGTCTCTTGAATTTTTGAACTTCGAATTGTATACCGTACCCTACCCACGAAAGGAATGTTTTAAAAAATCACTTAATCGTTTGAATCCTTGTTACGAAGTCTATAAATTATACGTCCCTTGGTTGAATCATAACGACTTACTTCGATTTTGACTCTATCTCCAGGTAGTATCCGTATAAAACTGCGTCGTATCCTTCCTGAAACATAACCTAGAATTAAATCTTCATTATCTAAACGTACCCGGAACATACCATTGGGAAGTGATTCAATAATTACACCTTCATGAATCAATTTTTGTTCTTTCATTCCAGGTAACCCCTTTAAAGTATCAACTAATGGAGAAGAGTTATATAACTTACTTTTCCCCTATTTCACAAATGGGAATTTAGAGCTCAAATTAGGATACCGGAGGAGGATCACCATATATAACACAAAATTTCTCCTCCAATTTTTTTTAGTCGAGCTTCTCGATCTGTCATTATACCTTGAGAAGTAGAAAGAATTACAATCCCTATTCCACCTAAAATCTTAGGAATTCGTTGATAGTTGGAATAGATTCGTAGACCGGGTCGGCTGATACGTTTTAAAATAGTTCTATATACTCCTTTACTAGTCCTTCTATGTCGTAGGGTTGAAACCAAGAAAAATCTCTGATTTTCCTGATGTTTTCGAACGTTTTCAATAAAACCTTCTCGTAGAAGTATTTTAACAATGTTTTCGGTGATATTAGTGGATGCTATTCGAACCGTTCCTTTTTTATCCATGTCAGCATTTCTTATAGAAGTTATTATATTGGCAATAGTATCCCTACCCATGACGAACTAGAATTATTGGTGTCTCCTAATTTTGATATAATCAACATGTTTTTTCTTTGTTTTATTTTTTTTTTATTTAAAGTATATGCGTGAGACCTAATCCACTAATAATTAATTGTTCTATTTTTGATACCCGAAACTATTATAGGTTTATCTACTAGTATTTATAATACCTCGGGAGCTAATGAAACTATTTTAGTAAAATTAAACTGTCTCAATTCCCGAGGAATCGCACCAAAAACTCGAGTTCCTTTTGGATTTCCTTCTTGATCAATGACAACTGCTGCATTGTCATCATATCGTATTATGATACCGTTGTTACGTTTGAGTTCTTTACATGTACGTACAATTACAGCTCTAATTACTTCTGATCTTTCTAGAGGCATATTGGGTACTGCTTCTTTGATTACAGCAACAATAACGTCACCAATATGAGCATATCGGGGATTCCCTGTCCCTATGATTCGAATACACATCAATTTTCGAGCCCCGCTGTTATCTGCTACATTCAAAAGGGTTTGGGGTTGAATCATATCATTTTTTTTTTATCTGTTATTTCAATGCAAAGAATGTCAATGCAAGGAATGAAGGAAAAAAAGAAATATTGTCTTTCCAGAAATAAAGAAATCTGTGGTTGTTTGTTTTTTCATCCTCAATATAATGAAATAACCCTTTTATTTTTGTTTAGTTCTATACCCCTATCCTGTAATAACAAATTGAGTTGGTATAGGCATTTTGGACGCAGCTATTGAAATAGCGGTCCTAGCTACAGTTTCGGATACTCCGCTCATTTCATAAAGTATTCGACCCGGTTTAACAACGGATACCCAATATTCGGGAGATCCCTTTCCTGAACCCATACGTGTTTCCGTGGGTCTTACCGTAACAGGTTTGTCGGGAAATATACGTACCCATATTTTTCCACCACGACGCGCATATCGTGTCATTGCTCTTCGCCCTGCTTCTATTTGTCTAGCTGTGATCCAAGCGGGTTCAAGTGCCTGAAGAGCATATCTACCAAAACTAATCTGATTGCCCCGACAAGATATTCCCCTCATTCTTCCTCTATGTTGTTTACGAAATCTGGTTCTTTTGGGGTTATAGTTGATGGTCATTTCTTGATTCCATCTCTACTGCAGAACCGGACATGAGAGTTTCTTCTCATCCAGCTCCTCGCGAATGAAATGATTCAATAATATTACATATTTCTAATAAATAATGCACTAAACCACTAAACTAAGTAATGTCTTTGATATTTAATTTATTGAACTGTATATATAATCAAGATACAAAGCTAGACATATATATTTATCTGTAAATATGGATAATGCTTTTTTTTTTTTTATTTATATTATACCAAATCATTCTTTCTTTTTTTTATCCCTATTGAATTACGCCAAATAAAAAAGAAAATATGGTAATCCAATAAACAAGGGTTTCGCGAGCGAATATTGACTCTTTTCTGCTTCATTCGTAGTTTCAATCCATGACTTCTCAAAATAAATCAATTTGTTTTTGGTTCGTTCCGCCATCCCGCTCAATGAATCATTAGCATTCGTTTTCAATAGAATCTATGCAGTCACAAGTTTCACCGTTCCTATAGCTTCTCCATTAATGCCTAGGTCTGAATTCTGCAACGGAGCTCTCAACAAAATTTGGTCCCCGGTCAATCTTCTCAGTTTCTATTAACTCCAGGCTCTTTATTATTTTATACTTAATTTTTTTATACTATATTCTTATTTTTATTTTATATTCAGTATTGATGCTTTATCACATTGCCCTTATATGACATGATTCATAGACCATACATACTTGGAATCATATATCATTAGTATTTTTGTTCTCTCTTTCTATCATCTTTCCATTTATCCACATCCCCTTACTTTTGCCTCACAACCCATAATAAGATTTTTTCTTATGGGAAAAATTGCAGTTGCTACAACTATATGATTGATTCAGTCATATAGTGACTCTTTCTTGGGATCTCGATAATACGAAGCAATAAGTTGCTTATTTCTTATTTATATGGTTATTAAGTTCATAGTAGAGTTCAGTCTATATTTTTTCGGAATTCCAACTCTAAACTGACTTTTAAGTTAAAGAAAAAATTAACGAGTCACACACTAAGCATAGCAATTCTAACAAAAAATGGTTAATCGAATTTTTATTCAACCCTATAGAATTAGAATTGCTCTTTTTTTTTTTAATAGAAAAAGAATGAAATGTCATTTTTTGTTCTATCACTATACATTAGCCAGAATAGTAAAACAAATAAAAGTCCATTATTCCTAGTCTACAAATATCCAAATTTTTATGCCTAATACTCCATAGATAGTTCGAATTGTATAGGAACAATGATCAATTTTAGCGCGAATTGTTTGTAGGGGAACTCTCCCTTCTCTGATCCATTCAACACGTGCAATTTCTTTTCCGTCGATACGCCCTGCAATTTGCACTTGAATTCCTTTTGTATCCGTTTGTTCAGTTAATTCAATAGCCTTTTTCATTGCCTTTCGAAACGAAACTCTATTTTTTAATTGTAAAGCTATATATTCTGCAAGAATATTTGCTTGTTCATAAGGTTTTTCAACTCTTGTGATAGCAATCTTGAGTCTGCGATTCGAAAAATGAAACTCTTTTTGCACATTTATCTGTAATTCTTCAATTCCTCGTGTTCGTCCTTCTATTAACAAATTCGGGAATCCAATGTGGATTATGACCTGAATCAAATCAATTCTTTTTTTTATTCTTATACGTGCAATTCCTTCGAAACCTGAGGATATTCTCCTATTTTTTTGTATATAGTTCTTGATACTATTTCGTATTTTTTCATCTTCCTGTAGACCCATGGAAAAATTTCTTGGTTGTGCGAACCAAAAGGAATGATGACTTTGGGTTGTACCAAGTCTGAAACCGAGTGGATTTATTTTTTGTCCCATATTTTTTTTCTATTATCTTTCCATCCATATTTTTTTCTAAATAGAAATCTAAATCTTAGATCTT